TGTAAGGTATGATTATAAAAAGAGGAAGAAGTCGAGCTACAAGAAAAATTCCCGCCGCTACCATAGTAGCAGCGTGGATAAGAGCCGAAATAGGAGTAGGGCCTTCCATGGCATCAGGCAACCATACATGAAGAGGGAACTGTGCCGATTTAGCAACTGCACCAGCAAATAAAAGAAAGGAACACAAAGTAACAAATAGAAAATTAACTTCATTATTATAAATCAGGTTATTGAATATTTCGAACAAATCCCTAAATTCAAAACTGCCCGTTATCCAATAAAGACCTAAAATTCCTAATAATAAACCAAAATCCCCTACGCGATTTGTTACAAACGCTTTTTGACAAGCAGTTGCCGCAATAGGTCGCGTGAACCAAAAACCTATTAATAGGTAAGAACACACTCCAACTAATTCCCAAAAAATATAAATTTGTATCAAATTAGAACTAGTAACTAATCCCAACATTGAAGTATTGAAAAAACTCAGATAAGCAAAAAATCTCAAATATCCTTGATCATGAGACATATAATTATCACTATAAAAAAGAACCAAAATTCCAACGGTAGTAATTAACATTAACATAATAGAAGTAAGTGGATCGATTAAGTAACCGAATTCTAAAGAAAAATCATTATTAATGGTCCAAGACCATACATATTGACAGATAGAACTTCTATTTATTTGCTGAATAGATAGATAGACTGAAAGAATCATAACTATACTTAACAGTAAAATACTAGGAAAAGCCCACATACGACGAAGATTTTTTGTTGGCGTTGGAAAGAGTAGAAGTCCCACTCCTATTAACATAGGAACTGGTAGTGGAATGAAAGGTATAATCCATGAATATTGATATGCATATTCCATAATAAAAAACCTTTTTATTCTTGTTTTATTCTTAATTAATTATTTCTGATTCACCGGCTCTTATGACTTTTTTAGGTTCAATAAAAAATCAAGATATGGAAAATAAAAATAAAATTTTCTCTAAATTTTTCTCAATCTTTTTTTTTTTTTCAATACTTCAAATATTCAAATCAAGAAGGTCAAATTGGTCAAATGATATGAATATAACCAAGTTACGATTACAAATTTTTTTATTAATATATTAAGTAAGATTTTTAGGAAGATACAAAAAAATTTCAATTAATATTACGTATTACGATAATTTATATCTATAGAGCAAGGAAAAAGAATTAGACCAAAATAGACTACTTAATACATTACTTTATTTTGATATGACTAATATAATAGTAATAATAAGATGGCCCATAACTTGACTCTAAAAAACTTTTTTTTTTTTATTCTATACAATATCTGGAAAAGGAAAGAAAAATTTGAATTGTTTGAATAATAGATGTCTTTCACATCCAACTATAGAAATGAATAACTTTTAAAATTTTTCATGGCAGTTCCAAAAAAACGTACTTCTATATCAAAAAAACGTATTCGTAAAAATATTTGGAAAAAAAAGGCATATTGGGCAGCGTTGAAAGCTTTTTCGTTAGCGAAGTCTCTTTCAACCGGGAATTCTAAAAGTTTTTTTGTACGACAAATAAATAACCAAACGCTGGATTAAATCATCTAAATCTGAAAATGGTACCCCCTTTTTTAATATATTTTCTCATTTCCGAATGGGGATTCTTATCTTCCCCATCGGTTCACTTGTCCCAATAATAAATATGTTTTTTTTTTTATTTTCTACATAAAATAAGACTAAAAAACTTTTTCGTTAGACAAGATGTTTAGACCAATATTTAATCGGTCTACTAAATCCTAAATAAAAATTTCTAAGGACCTACAAAAATTTACATAATTCCTTGGATGTCACACTATGCACTATGATCCATAAAAAGTATTTTTATGTTCATTGAATAAATGCATTTTTTAGTTTAGATTTATAAAATCTATAAAATAAATGAGAAATAAATTTTAGAAAAATATTCAAAAATGCAAATACGAAAGAACTTTTTTTAAGTTATATGCTTAGATCGAAGTCATAATTATTTAGTTACAAGATTTCCATTTTTATAGAGTAGAAACTACGAAAATGTCCTCGGAAAAATAAAACATCTTATTATCAACAAAAGGATAATAAAGATTTTTATTGGAATCTTTCAATGCATATTTATATTGAATATTGAAACGAAACGATTTTTTTCTCATTAATTTTAATTCAAAAAAAGATTGAATTGACTCCTTCAATCTCGACGATTAACTAAAAATAGATTATTATTATTCCAAATCCCCTACGCCGCTATGGTGAAATCGGTAGACACGCTGCTCTTAGGAAGCAGTGCTAGAGCATCTCGGTTCGAGTCCGAGTGGCGGCATGGCATCTTATACAAGAGATATAATAAGTCCTATAATAAATTCAATTCTTAATTTCAATTCCGTTTTAAATTTTTAACCCCCCCCCCCCCCCCCTTTTTTTTTTTTTTTTTTTTATTAAATTTATTAACTCATATATCCTTTTCGATCGTTTCAATTGTAATTACAATTTATTTGATAAGCTTATCAGTCGACGAAATCATAGGACTATATGATTCGTCAGAAAAAGGGATGATAGCTACTTTTTTCTGTATAACAGGATTATTAGTCACTCGTTGGATTTATTCGGGCCATTTACCATTAAGTAATTTATATGAATCTTTAATTTTTCTTTCATGGAGTTTTTCCATTATTCATATGGTTCCATATGTTAAAAAACATAAAAATTATTTAAGCGCGATAACCGCGCCAACTACTCTTTTTACCCAAGGCTTTGTTACTTCAGGTCTGCTAGCAGAAATGCATCAGTCAGAAATATTAGTGCCTGCTCTCCAATCCCATTGGTTAATGATGCACGTAAGTATGATGGTATTGGGCTATGCAGCTCTTTTATGTGGATCTTTATTATCAGTAGCTCTCTTAGTCATTACATTTCGAAAAGTTCTAAGGATTTTTAGTAAAAACAATAATTTTTTAAACGAGTCTTTTTTCTTTGGAGAGATCCAATACATGAATGAAAGAAACAAAGTTTTACTAAGCACTTCTTTTTTTTCTTTTAGAAATTATTACAAGGCTCAACTGATTCAACAATTAGATCATTGGAGTTATCGTATTATTAGTTTAGGGTTTATCTTTTTAACCATAGGTATTCTTTCGGGAGCAGTATGGGCTAATGAGGCATGGGGATCCTATTGGAATTGGGACCCAAAAGAAACTTGGGCATTTATTACTTGGACCATATTTGGGATTTATTTACATACTCGAACAACTAAAATTTTTGAAAGTGCAAATTCCGCAATTGTGGCTTCTATGGGCTTTCTTATCATTTGGATATGCTATTTTGGAGTAAATTTATTAGGAATAGGATTACATAGTTATGGTTCATTTAATTTACATTAGGATCTAATTAAATGAAAAATATCCTGACGAATACAAAGATAGAATATATACCTATATTTATATATTCTATAAATAAGAAATATTATATATTATTATATATTAAGTAAGAATATAAAATAAGAAATAAACTGTCGAGAACCATTTGAATCACTACACTACTTGATTCAAATGGTTCTCACAAAGGCCAAATCCATCTGGTTACAATTCCAATTCATTTTTACTTAACTTAAAACTTAAGAGAAAATCCCACTTAAGCTTAAGAGAAAAAAGACTTCTTTCTCATTGTACAACGAGCAATATCCAAACAAATAGGATTGCTTTTTGATTTGTTCTTTTTTCCTGAAAACTATCGATAAAAATAATTAGATATAATAGCTTCCACCTTGTCAACTGATAATGAAAGAACGAAATCCGGATAAATACCGATACCTATTATTGGTAGAAGGATAGAGATCGAAACAAATAACTCTCGCGGTCCAGAATCAAAAAAATAAGAGTTTGGAACATTAAATAGCCTGTATCCATAGAACATTTGACGTATCATGGATAATAAATAAATAGGCGTTAATATGATTCCAATTGCCATTAAAAAAGTAACTAGTAGTTTTGGCATTAAAAGATATTTTTGACTGGTAATTATTCCAAAAAATACTAATAATTCTGCAACAAAACCGCTCATGCCCGGTAATGCAAGGGAAGCCATCGATAAGATACTGAACATCGTAAATATTTTTGGAAGGGGAATAGCCATTCCACCCATTTCGTCGAGATAAAGAAGACGTATTCTATCATAACTCGTTCCTGCCAAGAAAAAAAGAGCAGCCCCAATAAATCCATGAGAGATTATTTGTAAAACGGCTCCATTGAGTCCCGTATCTGTTATAGAGCCAATTCCAATAATTATGAAACCCATATGAGATATAGAGGAATAGGCTATTCTTTTTTTTAAATTACGTTGACCCGGGGATGTTGAAGCTGCATAGATGATTTGTATTGCGCCTATTGTAATCAACCAGGGAGAAAACAGGGAATGGGCGTGGGGTAAAATTTCCATATTGATCCGAACCAACCCGTAGGCTCCCATTTTTAATAAAATTCCAGCTAGAAGCATACAAGTACTATAATGTGCCTCCCCGTGGGTGTCTGGTAACCATGTATGTAAGGGTATAATCGGTGATTTGACAGCAAAAGCAATAAGAAATCCAATATAGAATATTATTTCCAGTGCCGCAGGATACGATTGATTAGCTAATGTTTCAAAATTTAATGTTGGTTCATTAGAACCGTATAAACCAATACCCAAAACCCCTATTAATAGAAAAATGGACCCTCCCGCAGTATACAAAATGAACTTTGTAGCTGAATAGAGACGTTTGTTTCCCCCCCACATCAATAGAAGTAGATAAACGGGAATTAATTCAAACTCCCACATGATGAAAAAAAGTAAAAGGTCTCGAGAAGAAAATAATCCTATTTGACCGCTGTACATTGCTAACATCAGAAAATGGAAAAATCGGGAATCCCGAGTAATTGGCCGAGCCGCTAAAATAGCTAAAGTGGTAATAAATCCCGTCAGTAAAATAGGTCCTATAGAAAGTCCATCTATTCCCAATCTCCAATAAAAATCAAAAAAATTGATCCATTTATAATCCTCTGCTAACTGGGTTAATGGATCGTCCAATTGGAAATGAGAACAGAATGTATAGGTTGTTAAAAGAAGCTCTAAGATACATATACATATAGTATACCACCTAATTACTTTATTTCCTCTATGAGGGAGAAAGAAAATAAAAGAACCTGCCAATATCGGCAAAACTACAATTATTGTTAACCAAGGAAAATAATTCGTGGTAAAGACAAGATACACTTGGACAAAAAAACCCGTGCTCAAAAAAAAAAAATAATAAGATTTTTCTATTTTTTGAGCACGGGTTTTTGTCGGTAAAAAAAAATCAACTGTATTCAAAAAGTATTTAAGTGGTTTTTTCCGGAACGTATTAATAAGCTAGACCCATGCTTCGAGTTGTTTCATGCCATAAATAAACCCGAACGCTCAAAAAATCCGTTGGGCAGGCGGATTCACATCTCTTACAACCGACACAGTCTTCTGTTCTTGGAGCAGAAGCTATTTGCTTAGCCTTACATCCATCCCAAGGTATCATTTCTAATACATCTGTTGGGCAGGCTCGGACACATTGAGTACATCCTATACAGGTATCATAAATCTTTACTGAATGTGACATTGGATCTATAACTTTTTGAATGCCATAAATTTTCGATCTAGTAAACTTATAAAAGAATCGTATATTTAGACACCAGATGAATCAATGATTTTACCAGAATTTTTCCAATCAATCTAATTCTGGATCGACTCATGAGATTGGGCCAAGATGCTTTGATTTTTTCCTTTTTTCTCAAATCTACGTATCATACATGCCGATTGAAATTCAAACTAATTGAAGTTGATGATAATTAAAATTGATGAATAGTCTAATTTCTATAATTGATATTACTTAATTTATTCATTTTATTTATTCAATAAATTCGATTGATTGATACGAGTTGATTTTCTGTTACGATAAATTGACGAAACAATAGCTAGCCCAATAGCGGCTTCGGCGGCTGCAATAGCTATAACAAAAATTGAGAAAATATCTCCTTTTAATTGTCGACTATCAAAAAAATCCGAAAATGTTACGAAATTTATATTAACTGCATTCAGTATAAGTTCAAGACACATAAGGGCCCTAACCATATTTCGGCTCGTGATCAATCCATAGATACCGATAGAAAATAAATAGGCACTCAAAACAAGTACATGTTCGAGTATCATTGACCAGCTCCTTATTAATTTGGATTCATTTCAATACGAACAAGAATTCAAACGAGTCGATTTACTATAATAAGTACAAAGCAAGAGAATGGTATTTGAAAAAAAAAAATAAAATAATTTTTTTTTATAGTCTTCAAATAGAATTGAAGATAAATGAATTTGATAACACAGAACAGGGTTGAATTTTGATTGCTGTTAACGATTATAAAGATTTATCATTGCCGAGCAACAGCAATTGCACCTATCAAAGCAACTAAAAGTATTATCGAAATCAGTTCAAATGGAAGAAAAAAATCGGTTGATAAATGAATTCCAATTTGTTGACTATTACTTATCAAATCTTGCTCTATAATCTGATTTGATTTTGTCGTCCAAATAATCCCGTACCAAGACGTATCTAGAATAGTACTAATTAGTGAAATAAAAATACTTGTACAAACCAACGAAGTAATCCCATCACCAACAGTCCAAAGGTTCAAATCTTTGTAATATTCTGAACCATTCATGAACATTACAGCAAATATGATTAAAACATTTATAGCTCCCACGTAAATAAGGAGTTGTGCAGCCGCTACAAAAGGGGAGTTTGATGGCATATAAAATAAGGATATGCAAACAAGAACCAATCCCAACGAAAAGGCAGAAAAAATTGGATTAGTAAATAACACTACTCCTAGAGCTCCTACTATAAGACCTGATCCCAGAAAAACTAAAAGAAAATCATGTATTGGTCCAGGCAAATCCATTTTTTTTTTTAATAAATAAATCGAAATGTTTTCATGATTTTATTGACCCGACCGGGAAATTTTTTTATAATATCCTATATGCTCCTAATTGAATAAATTCTAATCGCCTGGGGTTAAATTTAAATTGATGTAGGTAGAATTGGTGGACCAATGTCCTTTTTCACTCGAAAGAAAAAGGGTCGTTTAGTTCGAAACTATATTTATTTATAGAAATATATAATTACGTATATTAAATATATATATATATATATATATTTCAATTCCATTTTAGTCGCCCTTCTCACCAACCAATTAACAGTTGGTCAGAATTTATAGTTATTGACCAAGAAAAAAAATAAAGAACTCATTCCTTTAGATTAGATCAAATTGAACCTTGATAATTGGAAATTACTCTTTAATCAAAGAGTTTTTACGTTTTTTATTTTATTTGGGGTGAATTCAAAATTGTTCGAATTGTATAATCGTCAATTACTGACATTGGTAAACGACCCAAAGCAATTTGATTATAATTTAATTCGTGACGATCATAGGTCGAAAGTTCATATTCTTCAGTCATTGATAAACAATTTGTTGGACAATACTCAACGCAGTTACCACAAAATATACAAATTCCGAAATCAATACTGTAATTAAGTAATCGTTTCTTTCGAATACCGGTTTCAAATTTCCAATCAACAACGGGGAGATCTATCGGACATACACGAACACATACTTCACAAGCAATACATTTATCAAATTCAAAATGGATTCGGCCACGGAAACGTTCCGATGTAATTAATTTCTCATAAGGATATTGAATAGTTACAGGTAAACGGTTTGCGTGGGATAAGGTAATCATGAACCCTTGACCAATGTACCTTGCAGCTCGTACTGTTTGTTGACCATAATTCATGAACCCAGTTACCATAGGGAACATATCGTAAAGATCTATAAAAAATTTTATGTTTGTTTCTTTCTCTTGTTTGAGAAAAGTCGTAAATATAGAATATCGTATTCCTTTTTCCTTTACAGTGAAAGAAGTTGGGAAGAAGTTGTTAATAATAGATTACCGAGAGAAAGGGGTAAAAGAAATTTCCATCCAAGATTTAATAATTGGTCCATTCTTAGCCTAGGCAAAGTCCATCTTGTTGTAATAGAAATGAACAAAAACAAATAAGTTTTAGCTAATGTAATAAAAATACCAATTGTCGTTCCAAAAACTCTACCTACTTTATTTATTTCAAATAGCTCGGGAACAAATATGTACGGAATAGAGATATTCCAACCACCCAAGTAAAGAACTGTTACAAATAAAGAAGAAACTAATAGATTTAGATAGGAAGCAACGTAAAATAAACCGAATTTGATACCAGAATACTCAGTTTGATAACCTGCTACTAATTCTTCTTCTGCTTCTGGTAAATCAAAAGGTAATCTCTCACATTCTGCTAGGGAAGATATTAGAAAAACAAGAAATCCTATAGGTTGACGCCACAAATTCCATCCCCAAAAACCATATTTTGATTGGGCCTCAACTATATCAACTGTACTTGAACTATTAGATAATCATAGTCGGTGATAACATCACTGTTCCCATCGCTATTACAAAACCGTACATGAGATTTTCACCTCATACGGCTCCTCGGGGGCCATAAATAAATTTAAAAGGACCGAAGCCAATATTATTTATCTTGATATGGTTGTAATATAAATATATATATAAGAAAGTAAAAACCTATTGGAAGATCCCGAATTAAACCAATGGAATTCTGTCTGCTAGATGCTATAATAATAACTAAAAAGCACTTCTGAATTGATCTCGTCCCTTAATAATTTGAATTTTTCTTTGTTGTGAGTAATAACTTAATCCTTCAATAAAATACTCCTTGTAAAAATATCAATAGATATTTCAACCCATCCTTTTCGATTACGAAAAAAAAAATTATACATTTCATTATTTCATGAATCATGACACACTATCTCTATGAATATATGAAAGAATAAAAAGATCTTTTTTTTTTTCGTTCCTCTTCTTCTTTCTTAAAAAGGGAGTTAAAAAAAAAAAAGGATTATTTCGTTCCTGATAGTCATTTTTTTTTAATCTGTGGATAGGAGCATACTCTGGATCGGAATCGTGAGGAGTACTGCTTGATCATTTCTACCAACTTAAAGCCCCAATTAGCATTCTTTTTATGTTATGAAAAATACCCTTTTGTTTGGATAATTTACATAAAAAATCTCCATTACTAATCCTTTATGTATTTTGGTGTTCCTAACCATCCACTTATTTTTACTCAATCGTCCGTTATAGTACTACATAGCAAGGATCATAAAAACTATATACGGTTGATCTTTTGAGCCCGCTTCAAGCTAGGATGACTAATCAACCAATCTTGGGGTAAAGGTCTTGCTTATCTTTATTTTCTTTTAATTCTTGTACGTAGGAGATGAGACTCCATTTTTTTACTGCTAATTTAGAAGCTGTTTTCTTTCACTCATATAACTATCTGATTTAATTCATCAACCTGAATAATGAATAAAACAATGAAGATATCTATTCCATTTTTTTACTAAAAAGAAAGAAGTAAAGAAAAGTTTATGTTTAACCGAATCGCACGTAGAGATATTGATAACACACAAAGAGTTAATGGAATTTCATAACTAATTGATTGAGCCGCAGCTCGTAGACCACCTAAAAAGGAATATTTATTATTTGATCCATATCCTGACATAAGAAGTCCGATGGGAGCAATACTTGAAATGGCAATCCATAAAAAAACACCGATATTGAGATCAGATAAAACAAGGTGATTGCTAAAAGGAATTACTGAATAACTTAGTAAAATGGATATAACTGCTATGGATGGTCCTATACTGAATAAACGAGTATCCCCTCGAGACGGGAGAATATTCTCTTTGAAAATTAGTTTTGTCCCATCGGCTAGAGCTTGCAGAATTCCCAAAGGGCCGGCATATTCAGGTCCAATACGTTGTTGTATTCCTGCGGATATTTCTCTTTCTAACCACACAATTACGAGTACACCTATTGTAATTCCCAATATAAGACTCAAAATAGGTACAAGCATCCATATGATTCCATAGAACTCTTTGAAGGATTCCAATCTGGAAAAAGCATTGATATCTTGTACTTCTGTTGTATCAATTATCATTTCAACGATCTACTTCTCCCATAATGATATCTATGCTACCTAGTATTGTCATAATATCAGCCAATTTCATTCTTTTAACTAACTGAGGAAGAATTTGTAAATTGATAAAACCGGGTGGGCGAATTTTCCATCTCCAAGGAAACCCACTCTGATCTCCCATTAAAAAAATTCCCAATTCTCCCTTTGGAGCTTCAACTCTTACATATAGTTCTTGCTTCGGCAATTCAAAAGTGGGGGAAGGTTTTTTACTAATGAATCGATATTCAAAATCATTCCATTCTGGATCTTTTTCTCTATCAAAGGATCGGATTTCTAAATTCTCATAAGGTCCCCCAGGAATTCCTTCCAGAGCCTGTTGAATAATTTTTATAGATTCTGTCATTTCACTGATTCGGACTAAATAACGAGCTAATGAATCTCCTTCTTTTTGCCACTGGATTTCCCAATCAAATTCGTCATAACATTCATAATGATCAACTTTACGAAGATCCCATTGTATTCCAGAAGCTCGTAGCATCGGTCCTGATAAACCCCAATTTATTGCTTCTTCTCCACCAATAATGCCTACCCCTTCAACTCGTTCTAAAAAAATAGGATTCCGCGTAATAAGTTTTTGATATTCATAAACCGCTGTTAAAAAATAATCACAGAAATCTAAACATTTATCTATCCATCCATGAGGTAGATCGGCTGCGACTCCTCCGATACGAAAATAATTATGCATCATTCTCATACCGGTGGCAGCTTCAAATAGATCATATACTAATTCTCTTTCTCGGAAAATATAGAAAAAGGGAGTCTGTGCACCAATATCTGCCATAAAAGGGCCAAGCCATAAGAGATGAGAAGCTATACGACTCAACTCTAACATAATTACTCTGATATAACTGGCTCTTTTAGGTACTTGAATATTCCCCAACTGTTCAGGTCCATTTACAGTTATTGCTTCTGTGAACATAGTCGCTAAATAATCCCAACGTGTTACATAAGGCAGATATTGTATAACTGTTCTGTTTTCCGCAATTTTTTCCATCCCTCTGTGTAAATAACCCAATATCGGCTCACAATCAATAACATCTTCACCATCTAGAGTAAGGATGAGCCGAAGAACACCATGCATTGATGGGTGGTGAGGTCCCATATTGACTATCATGAGGTCTTTTCTTGTAGTTGTTACATTCATAGGTTATTCCTCGATTCATTCTTTCATGAATTGCTGAAAACGAAAAGAATTTCATCAAAATTCAAGATCTGGTAAATCAAATAATTCAGGCTACTTTTCAACTTAACGAGTTTTTGATTCCCGAATATCCAGCCGACTAATTAATTCTTTATAACGTGTTTTATTTTTCTTTGACAAATAAGACAGAAGCCGTTGCCGTTTTCCCAGGATTTTACGTAGACCTCTCTGAGATAAATAGTCTTTTCTGTGCAATTCCAAATGTAAAGTAAGTCTTCGTATCTTATTGGTGAAGCTAAATACTTGAAATTCAACAGACCCACTGTTTTCTTTTTTTTCTTCTTGTGAAATAACGGAAATGAATGAATTTTTTACCATAAAACGGAACCTTCTATCCTTTTTCTTTTTCTTTTTCTTTTTACAATTCAATAAATAAATTTTACCAATCAGTAAGAATAATGCTACTCATTTTTAGTTTGTATATACAATAATCTTAATTTCTTTACGAACTCCTAATTTTATCAACTCAATTTTTCAAATAAAATTAATTAATCCAGTTTTCAATTTTATTTGGATACGAATAGGAAAAGAGGGCATATTTCTACACTCAAAAAAAAAAAGGAAAAACTATTATTAACTTAAAAAAACTCAAATAAAAAAAAGAAGATTCTGTTGATTCATTTATAGATCTAATGGATATTGATACGTGCATTGAATTAGTATTCAGTTATAAGAATGGAATGTAAAAAAAATGGATGTATGCGTCTCTTTCTTTCATATATCAGATAGGGTAGAGAATGCATATGAAAGGGTCTTTTTACCGAATTTACAATCGTGGATACATATGTATCCTTACCATACTAAAACGACTGCTATTATTAGTATCAAACCAATATCGATTCATACAAGCTAAATCCTCTAATCGATAATTAGGCCAAAGAAAGAGCTTTAATTTAATTAGTTTATTTTTATCTCTTTTGGTTTTATCCAAAACTTCACTACAGTTTTTTATGTATTTGAAAAATACTGGATTTTTATGTATAACATTTCTATTACTTGAATAGAAAGAAATTAGAATTCTTAATTCTCTTTGCCGTTTAGTGGATAAAATTTTTTCAGGAACAAACAAATCAGAACAATTTTTGTCCCCGTTTTCGGGCATTCCTTGATGTCTTGCAATGGATTTATCAAAATTTTTCTTATCAATATAGCCTTTTTCTCGATATCTTTGGTTAATTGGGGACTTACTCTTATGAACCAATGAAATATTTATCATTTGATAGATAAGAAATTTTCCGTCATTTTTTATAGACAAACGAACCGGTTCGATAATTAATATCCCCTTTTTCATCAATTCTGTAAGAGTTAAATCCTTTTGAATCATCAGAATATCCAAACTCATTTCTCCCCTTTGAATAGAGGATATAGCAATTTCTTTTGGATTTATCAATCTAAGCAGGAGACAATATACTTTGATATTATTGATAATTTTTTGATTTAAAGAATCATTCCATCTCAATTGAAAACGTAAATACCTTTTTAGGAAGAAATCAAGCTCTGCTTCTGTGTTGCTCTTGTATTGCTTTTTCTTTCTACGTTTTTTCATATTCGAACCTGCAGAATCTTCTTCAATATCTTTTTCTTGCTTTGAGAGAACCGATCCAAGATTCTCTTGGTTTTGTGCATCTGATTCAAGATTACCTCGGCCTGTGGATTCTTTTTCTTCTTGATTTCGATTCTTTAATTCAATAATTTTTTTTTCATTTGATAATATAAAAACATCCCCCTTTCTCTTTCTATTGATATTTTGATTTTCACTAACATTTTCATTTCTATTCAAATTGAAAAGAAGTAATTTGATTGGTATGATCCACGGTTTAATTTTATATGTATTATAAAATAGGATAATTTCTGGGAAGAACCAAAGTTTCAGATTCGATATAGGACGACTTAGTATTTCTTCATTCATTCCCATCCAATCAAAAAGGTTTTTTTTTTTCTTGGATGGCCGGATTTTTTGATTTTTATAGATTGTAAGATAAGGAAGACCCTTTTTTGTAATTTTGTCAATTAGTTCATAATTATTAACCTCAGCCTTAGCATTTTTATTACCATTGGTATCGATCCAGGACTCAATATCGACTTTTTTTCTAAGACAAAAATGGAAAATTTTCCAATCAAAATATTTTCTATCTGAAATTTTCTTCAGATTCATAATATCATCTTCCCCTAGAAAATTGTTGATAGGAATAAGACTTCCTGACATATTAAATAATATACCCTTATGTATATTGTAATCATAAGAAATCTTCTCTTTATTATTTATACCCAATGGTGATACATAAATATATGAATGCTTCTTATTTTCATAATTAATAGATTTATATGAGAAAAGATCATACCTATAGTGTTTTTGAAAGTTATATTTTTGATTCGGTAATGAATTTACTTCAAAATCATTTAAATTTACCTTTTTGTAATGAATTAATTGGTCTGTTTTTTCATCAGAATATCTTTTGTTTAAATCTTTATTCTGATCCATACGTTGTTGATTGATTTTAGTTCGCCATTTTGGGGGTACTAAACGATACCATCTAATTGGGGATAAATCATATTGATAATGAACTCTTAACCAGTTTTTCCATTGATTCATTCCAGAATGAAAAATATTTTTATGTCGTAATTTAGAATGAAATATTTCTTGTTCTTCGAAAAAATTCTTTATTTCATTCTTAAGAAAAAGAGACGTTCCGTAATATTCAAGAACATATCTTAACTTATACAAGTTAATAAGTTGGTTTTGGTATAATTTGTAAAATACATATGCTTGTGACAAGGAGGATAAGTCAAAAATTCTTTTGAAATTCTTCTTACTAATACCAAAAGGAGATTTTTTTATAGTCGAAATAAAGCCAAGTGTATTTTTATTTGTTTTATTAATTTTTTCTTTATTTGTTTCATTATTGGAAATGTATTTATCAAGGATTTGTTTTGACAATTCAAAAAAAGGTTGTGTTTTGATCCTCGGAATATAAATGATAGATAGAACGATATCTATATATATCCTTTCAATTAAAAATATTATAAAAAAATATGATTTACGGATGAATCGAACATTTCTTCTTTTTAATTTCTGCGAAATATTTTTTATTGGTTGTACTAGTTTAACAGGAGAACTTTTTTTATTAGAACTAATGGTTATTTTATTATTTAGTTCCGGAGTTAAAAATCCGTTCTTCTTATCCTTTGTAATTTTATCTATTTGATTCCTGATTGTGGTTGTTCTATCAGCCAGATCTTTCATTTTTTTTTCTGTCAATGAAAAATCTTTCAAATCCATAAATTGAATTTCAATGGACGCTTCGTGAATCATCCGATTACTCATTATCGAATCTTTTTCTTTTTTAGTTTCACTCAATTCAGATATTTCTCTTAATCCAAAGAATAGAAGGGGATTTGTTTTTAAAAGTTCTTTTATTATTCTTTTTATAAATAGAATTCTTTTGATGACCCATTTTTTTGTTTCTTTTGAGATGTTTAGAAAAAATTTTGTTCTTTCCTTTAAAAACTGTATAACTTGAAAAGACCCTTTTTGCAATTTTTTTATTTTTTTTTTGAGTTCTTTGAAAATGGGTTCAAAAAAGGAACGTCTTTTTCGGGGAGAACCAAAAGGAAGTTCAGTTTCCATTCCCCAAACTGTT